CTTCAACCAATTATGTGCTTCAATATAATTACCTGGACTAAGCGCTATAGCTTGTTTCCAATACTCAGCAGCTTGGTCGGACCAAGCCTCTGCAATTTCGGAATCACCCTGTAGAATGGCCTGTTCTCCTCGGTCAGAATAGGTTGTTCCTTCCCTTAGAACCGTACTTGAGAGTTTCCTACCTCATACGGCTCAAAATCGATTCTTTTTTTGTGTCCCATCTTTCTTAATTGAATTAGATTTTTCATAAATCTATCTCACTTTTTCTTGGGTAAACCAGAATCAAGTTAATTACATAAGTTTTAAACTCTAAATTTGATCAATAATAAAGTTTTATCTTTCCTCCCACCTTCAGAAAAATGAAGCATAGACAGCCTAGCATTAGAATTTTCTGAAAGGTAACTATCCCGATTTCATATTTGAAATTCATATAGAATCTTTGAAAAAGACTTTCTTCTATAAGAAAAAAGAACTCACTATCTTTGGGATCTGATGCTACACCGCTGCTCAATACTTTAGTGGATAACTATATTACATAAGTTGATTCCTAACTTTTATCCCATATCATGAGATAAGTAAGCAAAGCAGTTCTTAACTCTATCGACCCAGTAGCTTGCTAATTGATCTTTACGGTGCTTTCTCTATCAATTCAATCCTTTATCCATAGAATATAGTATATAGGCTTTACCTATTTCTTCATATTTTGGTTCTCATGAAGTCTCTTTACTTGCTACAGCTGATAAAAATCGTTGCTTTTGACGATGCATATGTAGAAAGCCTATGTTTTTCTAGTATTTACTAGTCGATTGGATCTTTTTTCCTTCTTTCTATAGTGGAGATAGTCGCACGTAATGACAGATCACGGCCATATTATTAAAAGCTTGTGGTAAGAATGGGTTTCGTTCTAGTGCCCGGAAATAATATTCCAAAGCTTTTGTATGTTCTCCGTTACTTGTGTGTATAAGGCCTATGTTATAGAGTATATAACTTCGATCATAGGGATCAATTTCTAGTCGCGTAGCTTCATAATAATTCTGTAAAGCTTCCGCATAATTTCCTTCGGATTGAGCCAACATCCGTTACGGTCGTTCATTAGAATCTCCGTTCCAGAACCGTACGTGATATTTTCATTTCATACGGCTCCCCCTTTCTGTGCATAGTACTAAGGGGAATAATCCATATAATCCAAATTTCATTATTCTCATTATGAACTGACAGGAGCTGGTATTTTTACAAGAAATCTCTAGCTATCCTTCCCGCAAGAGCTTTTTTCTTAACACCAATCTTTTTCATAACACTAATATGATTAGTGATAGGTGGAAATAATAACTCCAACAATTTCTTTGTCCTCAACGCCTCCTATTTCCAGGAATTTGTCACTTCAACGATCTTTGATGGTTATACGGGTATCCTAAGTACGAACGAGATGGATGTTTGTTGTCCCAACCATTTTTGTTAGTCCCAATATGGATAAAGAAAAGGGTAATTTATAACAAAGTTTTCGTGTTGTTGATTCCTAGATGTAGTGCTTTTTCCCTCATGCCGCCCATTGGTACTAGTGGAGTAGGCTTGACTCCAATACAGAACTTATAGGTGTAACCTCTCGCTCAATACTAAAATCGACAATTGAAGCATCTGAGGCTGCATCAATCGAGAATACACGACAGAAGGAATTGTTCTATCTTTAAACTTCACCTTCACCAAGCGTCGGTTTATTTCCAAAATTGGGTTCTTTCTATCCCGAACCATGTCTCCTCGTAATGCCGAGGACTAGACTAAAAAAACAAGAAAAAAGAATCAAATCGCACCATCTCTGTAATAGGTAAATGCCCTTTTTTCTCCTGAAGTTGTCGGAATTATTCGTAATAAGATATTGGCTACAATTGAAGAGGTCTTATCAATAAAATTTGCATTTATACGAGATCTAGACATAATTAACAATCCATTCTATAAGTCTTTTCATTTTCCCCTAACCTAAGGGAAAATGATTCCACAAACAAAAGAATTGTACAGTACGAAATAACATAAAAACGGACTAATTAGAAAGAAAGATGTGGATTTTCCGTTCAAATTGCTCTTTTTTGTTTGGATTGGACAAGGAAAGATATGAAATATTGGAATCAGATTGGATTTCATCCTAATTTCCTAGTATACCAATGAACGAAACTTACTTCACCTAAGTTGAATAATCAAAGACTTTATTTTACTTCGAATTCTAATAACTCTTTATTTGGTTATGATCAAAAGAACAAAAAGAACCAAATAATCATTCCACAATAAAATAGAATAGAGTAAGGTAAGCGTCTGTTTTGTTTGTATAATATGGATACACCACCCCGTACAATTGACATAGAAAAATCTATGAGACAATTTTGGAATTTCTAAAAAATCTATGGTATGGGGTAGCTGATAAGAGATGTTGTTGTTTAGAAATAGGAAATTGAAAAGGAATTTTTCCTATGGAACCATTTCATTTATCCGTTGTAACTGTATTGCAATA